TAGTCAAAATCATTCCATTCGGGATCCCATACTTTATCAAAGCGCCGGATTTCTAAATTCTCATAGGGCCCCCCCGGAATTCCTTCTAAAGCCTGTTGAATAATTTTTATTGATTCTGTCATTTCACCGATTCGTACTAAATAACGAGCTAATGAATCCCCTTCCTTTTGCCATTGAACTCCCCAATCAAATTCATCGTAAGACTCATAATGATCAACCTTTCGAAGATCCCATTGTATTCCGGAAGCTCGTAGCATTGGTCCCGATAAACCCCAATTTATTGCCTCCTCTCCGCCAATAATGCCTACTCCCTCAACTCGCTCTAAAAAAATAGGATTCCGTGTAATAAACCTTTGATATTCAGTAACTCTTGTTAAAAAATAATCACAAAAATCCAAACATTTATCTACCCAGCCATAAGGTAAATCAGCAGCGACTCCCCCAATACGAAAATAATTATGCATCATTCGCATACCGGTAGCAGCTTCGAATAGGTCATATATCAATTCTCTTTCTCGAAAAATATAGAAGAAGGGGGTCTGTGCGCCAATATCTGCCATAAAAGGGCCAAGCCATAACAAATGCGAAGCTATACGACTTAACTCTAACATAATGACTCTGATATAGCTGGCCCTTTTAGGCACTTGAATATTGCCTAACTGCTCTGGTGCATTTACAGTTATTGCTTCAGTGAACATAGTAGCTAAATAATCCCAACGTGTTACATAAGGTAAATATTGTATAATTGTTCGGTTTTCCGCAATTTTTTCCATTCCTCTATGTAAATAACCCAATATCGGTTCACAGTCAATAACATCTTCACCATCTAGAGTAACAATGAGTCGAAGAACACCGTGCATTGATGGGTGCTGAGGGCCCATATTGACTATCATAAGGTCATTTCGTGTAGCTGGTGCAGTCATAGGTTTTTTCCCGATTCATTCTTCCATGAATTGCTGAAAGCGAAAAGAGGTTCATCAAAATTTAAGCGAAAATTCAAAACGACTCTTCAAATTAATGATTTTTTGTTTCTCAAATCTCCAACTGTCCGATTAATTCTTTATAACGTACTCTATTTTTTTTTGACAAATAGGCGAGCAGCCGTTGACGTTTTCCTAGAATTTTACGCAGACCTCTCTGAGATAAATAGTCTTTTTTGTGCAATTCCAAATGTGAAGTAAGTCTCCGTATCCTATTGGTGAAACTCACTACTTGAAATTCAACAGACCCCTTGTTGTCTTCGTTTTCCTCTTTCAAAATAATTGCACTGAATGGATTTTTTATCATAAAAAAAGCTCCTTCTACCCGTTAATTTACATATAAAATATTTTATTTGATCAGTAATAATAATATTAGTCATTTTAATGTAGTAATTAGTATACACAAGAATTTTAATTTTAGTTGGACGGGGATAAAAAAGTAGATGGTACGTTTTTACACTTACAACGTCAAATAATTTAGACCTAAAATTCGGAATATTCCATATATTCGTTTATTTTATATATTTTATCCAAACAAATTGATACGTCATTGACTTAGTATTAAATAAAAAAGATCTAATATTAGACTGGGACGTAAGACAGGGCATATGTGCATTTGTTTGCTTTTCTATATGGTACAGAATATATAGGAAAAATGTACCATCAACCAATTTTTAATTGTGGATATATTCTTAACAAACTAAAACAGCTTCCATTATTGGTATTAAACCAATATCTATTCATACAAGCTAAGTCTTCTAATCGATAATTAGGCCAAAGAAATAACTTTAATTTAATTAATTCGTTTTTATCTCTATCAAGATGCTTTTTTTGATCCAAAAAAGGATTCCTGTTTTTTATGTTCTTTTTGTTACAAAATACTCGATTTTTATCCACACTATTTATATTCTTTGAGTTGAAAGAAATTATAATTCTCAATTCTCTACGACGTCTAGATGATAAAATCTTTTCAGGAACGATAAAATCATAATGTTTTTTGTCTCTCTTTCGAATTATTATTTGATATCTTGGGATAGATTCATCCAATTTATTTTTATTGATATATCTTTGTTCTCGATATCTTTGAGGAATTTGGTACTTACTTTTATGAACCAACGATATACCTACGGTTTGATATATAATAAAGTATCCGTCGTTTTTTACAGACAAACGAATGGGATCGATAAAAAATATCCCCTTTTTATTCAATTCTATAGGAGTCAATTTTTTTCGAATCACCATTATATCCAGATTTATTTCTTTCCTTTGAATAGACGATATAGTAGTATCTCTTGGATTTATCAGTCCAAGCAAGTAACAATATATCTTGATATTATTGATCATTCTTTCAGTTAAATTCGGAATTAAACCATCGTCTATTATCCATTGAAAAAGCAAATAGTGTTTCCGTAAGAAAATCATTTCTGGTCTCATCTTATTCCGGATCTTATATTGTTTTTTCATTTTATCTTGGTTTTGTGAATATGATCCAAGGCCTCTTCGGCCCGCGGGTTCTTTTTCTTCTTGATTTCGATTCATTAATTCAGAATATCTTTTTTCATTCGATGGTCTAAAAAAATGGAATTTTTTCTTTTCATTGATGTTTTTCTTTTTATTTAAATTTAAAAGAAGTAATTTGCTTGGTATAATCCATGGTTTTATTTTGTATATATTATAAAGTGGCACAAATTCTGGGAAGAACGGAAGTTTCAGATTTGTCGATATTGGGTTTAGGATTTCTTCATTCATTTCCATCCAATCAAAAAAGAGTTTCTTGTCATTGATTGGATTTATTTCTAAATCTTGATGAATCATCAGATAAAAAATATCGTTTTTATCCATTTTCTCAATTTTTTGGTAATTCTTACTTCCAAGCTTAGTATTTATATTACTGCTACAATCCATTTTGGTCCAGGCTTCAATATCTATTTTTTGTCTTAGAAAAAAATTGAGAATTGTCCAATCAAAATATTTTCTATCTGGATTTTTTTGCATATACATAATATCGCCCTTTTCTAGATAATGATTGATAGGAATTTCCTCCAGGCTTTCAAATAAATTTTGTTTATAATTGTTGTAATTAAAAGTAATTTTTTGGTTGTTATTTAATTCTGATGGTGATCCATAAATAATATATGAGGACTTCTTAATTTCAGAATTAATAGATTTATATGATAAAAGATTATATATATAGTATTTTGGAAAATTATCTTTTTGGTTTGGTAATGGATATACTTTAAAATCCTTTTGTTTTTTGTGATAAAGTAATCGATCTTTTTCGTACGAATTCCATTTCGTTAAATCTTTATTTTGGGTAATACCACCTTCATTTATTGTAGTTCGCCATTTTTGTGGTATTAATTCAAACCATCTAATCTGAGATAAATTGTATTGATAATGACCTCTTAACCAGTTTTTCCATTGATTCGTTTCATAACTTGAAAGTTTTGTATGTTTTAATTCGGAATGAAATATTCCTTGTGTTACAAAATAATTTTTTATTGCAGTCTTAAGAAAAACGGGAGTTCCATGATACTCAAAAATAGATCTTAACTTATACAAATTAATAACTTGGGTTTGTGATAATTTGTAAAATACATATGTTTGTGATAAAGAGGATAAGTCAAAAAAAAGATGTGAATTCCTCTTACTATTCTTAATATTGTAAAGTTCACTTTTTAGAGTCGAAATAAAGTTAATTTCTTTTTTGTTTTTTTTATTTTTTATTTCTTGGTTTGTTTTATTATTGTAAATGTATTTATCAAAACAAAAATTTCTTGATTCAAGAACTAGTTGTATAGGAATTCTGGCAATATAAATGATACATAGAAAGATATCGATGTATATTCTTTTAATGAAAATTTTTATAAACGAATCTAATTTATAGATTAATCGATTGCTTCTTTTTTTTATTTTTAATATTTTCCAAAAAATTTTTGGTGATTTTTCTTTTCCATTATAACTTGTTTTGTTAGGACTACTTCTTTTCTTGGCGTTGCTGTTTTTTTCTTTTGTAAGACTCTTTGTTTTCTTTCTGATTGTGCTTGTTCTATCAGCCAGATTTTTAATTTTTTTTTCTCTCAGTGAATAATTTGTATTATCTGTAGATTTAATTTTTCTAAACGAGTCGTGAATTATCTTATTCCTAATTATATAATCTTTTTTTTTGTTAGTTTCGCCGGATTCATACACCTTTCTCAATATAAATAATCGAGTTGGATGTACTTTTAAGAGTTCTTTTTTTATTTTTTTTATAAACATAAATAAAACGTTTTTGATAACCACCCTTTTTGGTTCTTTTGAATCTTGTAGAAAATTTTTTGTTCTTTCTTTTAAAACGCTTAGAACTCGAAAATGATTATTTTTCGTTTTTCGAATTTTTTTTTTAAGTTCTTTAAAAATAGGCTTAAAAAAGGAAGGTTTGGGGGGGACAGAACCAAAGGGAAGGGTAGTTTGCGTTCCCCAAGCCGTTAAAAAAGAAAACTTTTGTTGTTCTTTCTTTAGATCTTTATAAGAAGAAAAAGAGGGCCTCAATTTGGATCTGTGCCAAGGTTTAAAATAAAAAGGAAATACTATTTTTATCTGAATACCATCTTTAAACCAATTTCTGGGAAGTTCGAGTTCTGATACTTGAACACCGTTATAGGTACATATAATATGCTTTTCTCTATTCCACTCATCGAAGTCCTCAGCCCACTCAGGGGGTTGAGATAATAAAATACGCCCAATATTTTTAACTATTATCAATGAAGGTAATAAAATATATTTTCTAAAAAAAGATTGAATTATTAAAATTAAACTTCTTGTTACTTGTGGATATGGAACAAAATCCCAGGCTTCCGCGATTTTTATCCACGTTTTTTCCTTTATTTTGTTCTCTTCTTCTTCCTTTTGTCTTTTTTTTTGTTCCTCTGTATAATCTTTAAATTCTGCTCCTTTACCCATCCAATTTATAAAAAAAAATTTCATCTGTTCAGGGATATTAAAAGAAAAAAGGGGGGATTTTTTTATTCTGTCCAA